ACGTCCTATAGGGATCATCGCATCAATGGCAATAAGCCCTGTTTGAAGAGGCTCATATACGGAACGTCTCGAAATAATACCTGGGGCAGGAGATTCAATTAACCGAGATTCAGAAGCTGAAATTTCACCTCTCCCATCAATAGGTTTAGCCAGAGCATTTATAACACGACCTAAATAAGCCTCACTCACAGGTATCTGAGCAATTCTTCCTGTTGCTTTTACAGAACTTCCCTCTTGGATCATCAAACCATCGCCCATTAATACAACACCAACATTATTTGATTCCAAATTCAGAGCAATACCTATTGTACCTTCTTCAAATTCTACTAATTCACCTGCCATTACTTCATCAAGACCATGAACACGAGCAATGCCATCGCCTACTTGAAGTACGGTACCGGTATTTACAATCTTCACTTCTCTATTATATTGTTCAATACGTTCACGGATAATATTACTAATTTCGTCGGCTCGAAGGATTGCCATTAGTATCTTTTTATTCTTTTTCGGAAGCAAAGGAAAAAAAATAATGCCTAAACTCTAAACTAAAGTAAAAGTCGAAAGGCTAATCCGTTATTTTTTCCATGGCCCCGAGGGTGTTAATATTGGCACTTATGGTACGTAAATGTAACTCGTTATTCAAACAACTATTAAGAGTTCCTAGAGCTCTTTGTAAGGCTTGTTGGAAAACTCGTTGTCGAACCTGATTAATCGCTCTTTGTTGTTCAAAATGAAGGGTTTCATTTTTGTAATTTTCTAATCGTTCCAAACTCTCACTAGTAGCCTTAATTAAATTGACTTTTTCCCGCTCTATATCAGAGTATCCATTCATTCGATACTCATCCGCTTCAATTTCCACTTTACGTAAGCGAGCCCGGGCTCTTTCAAGCTGCTCAATGGTCCCTTTACGTAATTCTTCAGAATTACGAATAGTACTCAAGATCCTCTGTTTTCGATTATCTAATAAATCATTTAATGAAAGTAGATTATCTTACCATTAATTTCCCAACTCCCATGATCTCTTCCCGAACCAAACATGAATCTTTCGATTCATTTGGCTCTCACGCTCAATCAATTCAATTATTTATTTTATGGGCATTCCCACCCATATCTTTTACTATAATGAGCCTACCCTCTCTCTTTTCTGTTCGTATTCAAAGATATTGAAACTGATATACAAAATATTAGGAGGGCTCTTCCGACCAGACAAAAATCCATAATTGTCAGCAAAGTTGTTTATTTATTTGTTTTTTATTAAATAAAAATTATTATATTTTATTTTGTATTTCCCTTTTTATTAAAATCTTCATTAAATCCAAAAATGCCTCTTTTTATACATAGGTCATCGATTCGGCATTGGGTAAAAAGGGCAAAGCGCCCCTTTTTCTAATAAAAGGTTTCAAATTATTTTATCAATATGAGTGTTCTATATCGGATGAATTATCAACTATTTATTTTGAAACCATTTTGCTACTAATGTAGTGTTAGAAAGAGTACCATGTTGTGCCTGAACTTCAAACAGTTTAGCTTTAACCATGTTAATGGTCTCGCATTATTGGTCGATAGAGAATCAAGATTTACCAATGAATCACGAAATGCTATGGTTCTTACATATGATTTATTAATTTATTCATAAGTAATTCGTCGAGATCGTGCACCTTTCTTTCCTATTTCTTATCCTAATATAAATAAAAAAAAAAAAAAAAGAATCATAATAACGTGCAGTTGGTTGGATGCAACCTATTCTTGAAATATACAACTCGCACACACTCCCTTTCCAAAAAAAATCAATACACCAAGCACCACACTTAGATTTATTGGATTTGTTGCTAAAATATCGGTATTAAATCCGAAACTTCCGGCAGATGGCCAATAGCCCAAGGAAACGAAAAAATAGGTTATATTTTTCATATACTCTCCTCTTTCTTATAGATAAGACTACCAAAGAACATAGTTCTTTTTGTATCACCTCACTCGCCTCGCCCTGATCGATTTCTTTTTATTAATTTATTTTTTATGGGAATAGATTAAATCATCTAGTAATTTATAATAGTAATTTAGAATTTGAAAATTTATTATTTTTTTAAGTTCTCCATAAAAAGATTAAGATACTTATTAGGTTAGGTCTTAGGCCTCACACCAATTGCGAAATATTTCGTTTGTTGAAACGTTTCTTAGTAAGGGGTTTCCCTTGTACTAAGGGTGGGAATGGGAAGGAAGAAAGCGATCGGATCCGTGAATTCCTCATCTTCAAATAAACCCTTCCCGGGGTATTGTCTCATAAGTAATTGTTAGGATTAAAGTGTTGATATAATTAGAAGAAGCAAACGGCAAATACAAGTTAATAAAATAAACTAAGACTAAGAAAAAAGTGCATAACGTAGTTTTCACATTTCTAATTTTAGGATTAAATTAAACAAAAGGATTTGCAAATAAAAGTGCTAATGCCACGACCAGTCCGTAAATTGTTAAAGCTTCCATAAAAGCTAGACTAAGCAATAAAGTACCTCGTATTTTACCTTCCGCTTCTGGTTGTCTCGCAATACCTTCTACAGCTTGGCCCGCAGCAGTACCTTGGCCAACTCCAGGTCCAATGGAAGCAAGCCCTACGGCCAATCCAGCAGCAATAACGGAAGCGGCAGAAATCAGTGGATTCATAGTAAGTTCCTCGTACAAAAAAAATAAATGGTTAATGATACAATCAACCAATGCATTATTACTTATTTTATCACTACGATCTATCGGGTCAAAGTAATTAAAAACTCTGAATTGAAATTATAATATTAGTGAATCGTCAGAATGACTTCGATATCTCTTTTTTTTTAGTTTCTACTCATAATCAAATCTTTGTAAACTCATATGCATATAGTTCTACTTATTGCATTTCTTAGTTTCGAACCATTCTTTCATTCAATATCTTCGTTCTTTACTTACTTTCTATATTCATACGTTCATCTGTTTTTTCATTCAATCTACAATTACAGACGAAAGAGAAAGACTTATATTGTATTGTAATCCATCTAAACGAAATGCAGTGTGGTTAAAAAAAAAAAAAAAAGAATCAACATTCAATAATAGTAATAATAAATAGTATTATAATAATAATATAAATATAAAAATAGATATTAATAATATACTGGGAAAGAAATAGGAATAAAATAATAAAATATAGAAATATATAATATATAATCCATAGGGATAATCCCTATATAACTAATAAATATCTAATATCACATATACATTTGTTTCTTCCATAATGTAAACCACCTGCATTTTATTTTATATTGAATTGGATTTTAGAATCATTCTTCGAAACATATCTAAGGGTTAAACTTATAGATATTACATATATCTAGTTTGACTTGACCCCCTAACCCATATTTTTCCAATTCCGTAATATCGTCTGTCTTCCCTCTTACGAGATTAGGTCATCCATACATATTATAGATACAAATATATATGTATTATGTTGCCCAACCAAGTGCGTATTTGGAATCATGCATGACTTCGGGTAAGTGAAAAAAGACTATTAAAAAATCTAATCAATGATGACCCTCCATGGATTCACCTATATAAGCCGCGGCTAAAGTTGCAAAAATAAGAGCTTGAATACCGCTTGTAAATAATCCAAGAAACATAACGGGGATAGGAACTACTGAAGGTACTAAAGAAACAAGAACAACAACTACTAATTCATCAGCCAATATATTCCCGAAAAGTCGAAAACTAAGAGATAAAGGTTTTGTAAAATCTTCTAGGATGTTAATTGGTAAAAGTATTGGAGTTGGTTGGATGTATTTCCCAAAATACCCCAATCCTTTTTTGGTAAGACCCGCATAAAAATATGCCACTGACGTGAGTAAAGCTAAAGCAACAGTAGTATTTATATCATTCGTGGGCGCAGCTAACTCCCCATGAGGTAACTGTATAATTTTCCAAGGTAAAAGAGCACCTGACCAGTTAGAAACAAAAATAAATAGGAACATAGTTCCAATAAAGGGAACCCAAGGGCCATATTCTTCTCCAATCTGAGTTTTACTCAAGTCTCGAATAAATTCAAGGACATATTCGAAGAAATTCTGACCGTCGGTCGGAATTGTTTGTGGATTCCGAACTGCTATGATGACTGAACCTAATAAGATAGCAATTACGACCCAAGAAGTGATAAGTACTTGGGCATGGATTTGTAAACCTCCTATTTGCCAATATAAATGTTGGCCTACTTCTACACCCGATATATCGTATAACCCATTGAGTATTTTAATGGAACATGGTATAGCATTCATATTGTCCTCTGATATAAATCGAACTTAAAAAATTATTTTGATTCAACCATCTCTTTCTCAACTCACCAACATTAATCATCTTTTAATACAAATTAAATTTAGGATACTAAAAAATCACATAACATAATATAAATATCCCTATTTTTATCTCTATCTCTTTTTGAAGTTCAAGAATAGTAACCGATCCAATAAATCGATCGAGTTCCCAAACAATTAATTAATTTTATTATTCTTAATCATAATCAACGATTTCTTATATAGCTATAACGACCCTCGCAAATTGCGAATACTAATTTGTTAAGAATGAATCGAATTGAAGCTATAGCATCATCGTTAGCTGGAATCGAAATATCTGCGAGATCCGGGTCACAATTTGTATCAATTAAACAAATAGTAGGAATCCCTAAAATGACACATTCTCGAAGAGCCGTATATTCTTCTTGCTGATCAACGATGATTACAATATCGGGTAACCCCGTCATATATTTGATCCCACCCAAATATGTTTGCAAGGTAGATAATTTTCTCTTCACCATTGCTGCATCTCTTTTGGAAAGATGGTTGAGTTTCCCCATCTTTTGTTCTGCTCTTAAGTCCCTGAACTTATTAAGTCTCGTTTCCGTAGTGGACCAGTTCGTTAACATACCACCGAGCCACTTTTTATTAACATAATGACACCGAGCCCCTATTGCAGCTGATGCTACTAAATCCGCTACTTTATTTTTGGTACCAACGATTAAAAAGGTTTTTCCACTACTTGCTGCATTAAAAACTAAATCACAGGCTTCTGATAAAAAACGAGCAGTTCTCGTAAGATTTATAATATGAATACCTTTACGCTTTGCAGAGATGTAAGGGGCCATTCTAGGATTCCATTTTCGAGTACCATGACCAAAGTGCACTCCCGCTTCCATCATTTCTCCTAAATTGATGTTCCAATATCTTTTTATCATTTTTCCCCGCATTTCCCCACACTTCCTCTTTTTTTTTTTTTAAGCGACAAGGTACCCTGAAATAAATAATTGTTCCGACGGAACCTTCTACCGTGGATTGACCCTTGATATATAGCCCAAACCATTAATTTCTTTTAATTACTTATTTTTTTATTACTAAATTAATATAAATTATTGGGCCAACCTAACCAAATAGTTAAAGTAAAAAGAATGAATCTCTTCTTAGGAAAATCGCGTAAATGGTTGTTGTGATGTCCCATGAAAATTGTTTGGAGCACATAATTCTCTATGGTATAACAAAATATCTCCCATTTCCAACTCGAATAAATTTTTCCTTTTGATTTCCAAATAAATATTTTTGTTTTCCCTTGAATGGTGTACTAATTTTTTGAATCCAGTACCAACAGGAATAAGCCCCCCCAGAACAACGTTCTCTTTCAGTCCTTTCAACCAATCAATACGACCTCGTAAAGCGGCTTTTGCTAAAACTCGAGCGGTTTCTTGAAAACTCGCTTCGGATATGAAACTTTGAGTATTCAAGGATGTCCTCGTTATTCCCAATAAGATTGCCCGATAATTGATCGCTTCGTCTAAAGCACGTCCCGCTCGTTCCGCTCGCAACAATCTGATTAATTCTCCGGGTGAAAAAACATTAGACATTCCATCTTCTGAAACCAACACTTTTGATGTTATTTGACGTACAATGATCTCTATATGTCTATTATGGATCTGTACTCCCTGAGATCGATAAACCTTTTGAATTTTATTAACCAAAGAGATACGACTCTGGGCTATGGTTAACTCAGCTCCAATCAAGAATCCCCAGGGGATTCCAAGAATTCTTGGTATACGTTCGTTCCAACTTTCGACTCTCTTTTCGAGGTTCATCGATATTGAATCAATTGAACGCACTTCTAAGACCTGTTCCACTTTTGGAAGACCCTGCGTTATGTCACCAGATCTTGATTTTTCATATATAAATGTAACTAGTGTCTTTCCTTCATAAAGGATTTCTCCATAATGACCATGAACTGTTGCTCCTGGGGTAGCCAAATAGGGCTTAGCCGATCTTATAACTAAGGAGTCAACATGAACAATTAAAATTTGACCTGATTTTTTTATGTGTGGCCCATATTTGAATAAACATGCATTTTCACAAATAAATTGCCCAAGGCAAATTATTGTGGATGTCTCTTCACCAGAATCGTGATGAAGAAAACAACAATTTAAATGGAATGGATTCAAAATTATATTACTGCATGAATTGGGATTATAAATTCTTCTATTTTCATCCATTAAACAATATTTAAGTACTTGAAGTACTTTAAAAGTCTGTTTAAAATTGTTAAGTAGTAAATATTTCTTTAACGAGATTTGATTATGAGTTAATAAATGGTAAGATAAATAAAAATTCGTTATTTTAGGTACAATAGTACCTAAGGGACCCAACAAATACCTAATTGGGATTAGGGGATCCAATTCTTTTATCGCATTGTTATATTTCGAACCCTTGAATGGACTAATTCGAAAACAGTTGGATGATGACAAAATTATCAAAGATTGGCATTCCTTATGTTGATTCAACAGCGTACCAATAGTTCCTTGCTGTTGGATAAGTAATTGAAACTTCGCCTTGGAATGAAAGGGATTGATATTGGCGCGATCTAGCCCCTTATTAGGAATAGGAATAAATCCCGAATCTGTTATATTATATCTTTTTCCGCTATATGAAAGAGTGGACTTGACTAACTCAATTCTTATGAAATCACGAATTATATCATTTGTCCTTACCTCAACAAAGGAGGCATAAACCTCTTTTTTGGAACCATTTTGTTTTTGGTCCCAATTTAATATTAAGCAAGTCCGAACTAATTGAATACTTGTGTTATAAATTCCTCGAATTGACTTGCCATATTCATAAAGGATATAATTGACAATTCGAAGTTGGACATCATTCTTTTCCCGCAAGAGATCCTGAGGAAAAAGTGTTGCTAAATTTATCCCGTCGGCTATTTCATATGTGACTACGGGCCGAACCGAAACAAAATACTTTTTCTTGGTAGGTGTGATCCGCTGGACATAGATCCAATCTTTCAATTTTTTTGATTCCTTAGAATTTTTTTTTTTTCCTGTTACTGGCGGTATCAAAATGCCGCAGTGCCTGGATATCTTATCTGTCTCTCCAGGAAAATGAATATCTCCATAAAAGATTCTCAGTTCAATACTTTTTTTTTTTCTTTCCACTCGAACTAATCCGCCTATTCGACTTCTTTTATTTAAAGCAAGTCGTGTATATACTCTAATGATACTATTGTTCCGGACCATTATGGACGAGGATCCAGGTAAAATATGCACTTCTTCGGGAATGAAAAAAAACCGATCTACTTTCATTTGGTATTTCAGACTCAATTCTTTTGTTCCTCGATACTCAATCAAATCCTCTTTTTTTATGATTGAATCTACCTCCGCAGTCCCATATTTAGTAATTCCTGAACTGCTTCTTCTGTATCGTGGATCATCAAAATAAGCAAGAATACTATTTCTACGTAAAATACCATTTATGGGTATTTCAATTGAAATACCAAAACAGGATATTAGTTCTTTTTGCCATTCTTGATCATATTTTAATGGGATGATGAATCTATTTTTTCGCCTTTTCGCTAATAAATCTGAATTCTCTTGGAGAATAGACGGATATATTAAATTCCACTTACCATTGGATATAATTCGATTAGATATTGAATAATCAATGATTTCCATATCTTTTTTACTAGAAGTATCCAACAATTTATGTCTTACTCGATCATTAGTCATTGAGAGGTCAGAGATATATTTGTCTTCGACAGAAAAAGAATGAGCATTAATTTGATCTTGATCCTTGGGGATCGAAAAAGACATTATACTGGATCCGCGCGGGCCTCCTGCTAATATCCATAAATGACTTGTTTTTGGTAATAGATGAACATTACCATATGTATATTCGGGTGCATGGTAGACACCCGTACTCCAGTGCATTTCTCCCTCTGATTCAGAGTAAATATGTTTTCGGACTTTCTCTTTAAAATGAAAAGTGGACGTTCCCGCACGAATCTCAGCAATCACTTGTTCTGATTCTACATATTGATTATTTTGAACTAAAATCAAACTCTTTGGCGGAATATTCACATTATGGATAACACTCCGATTCTCAATAATTACATATAAATCTATAGAACATAAAAAAGCAGGATGCCCATGACGGGTACGCGTAGGATGAACAAAATCCTCATTAAATTTTATTTTTCCATTAGAAGGAGCTCGTACATGTTCGGCAGTACCACCTGTGAATACTCCACCGGTATGAAAAGTTCTTAATGTTAGTTGAGTCCCCGGTTCCCCAATCGATTGACCCGCAATAATACCTACAGCTTCTCCCAATTCGGCTAGGTCACCATGAGTGGGACTTCGACCATAACATAATTGACAGATCCAAGATGTGCTTCTGCAAGTAAAGGGGGTTCGAATATATATTGGTCGTGCTCGAAAAGTTATGAATTGATTGATAAGCCCAATCCCAATATCTTGATTCCTAGTGGCAATACATCGTAGACCTATATATATATCGTCTGCTAATACACGACCAATTAGTGTTTGGGCAAAAATTATTTCTGTCATCTCATTTCGAGGACTCACGGAAATACCTTGGATAGTACCACAATCTATTCTACGTATAATAATGTGTTGAACCACTTCAACAAGTCTACGCGTGAGATATCCAGCATCTGATGTACGTACAGCAGTATCCACTACTCCTTTGCGGGCTCCGTAGCAGGAAATTATATATTCTGTCAAAGAGAGTCCTTCACGCAAATTGCTTTGAATAGGTAAATCAATCATTTGTCCTTGGGGATCCGACATTAATCCTCTCATACCTACTAATTGATGTACTTGAGATGCATTTCCTCTAGCTCCCGAAAAGGACATTAGATGGACTGGATTAGAAGGATCAGTCATCCGAAAATTAGGATTCATTTCTTGTCTCAAATATTCGCTTGTGGCATACCATATCTCAATAGATTGACGTAATTTTTCTACCGCATGTACATTCCCATAATGATGGTGTTTCTCCAAAAAAAAACTTTGTTGTTCAGCGTCTCGGACTAACCATCCCTTAGATGGTATTGTTAAAAGATCATCTATTCCTAATGAAATAGATGTAACAGTGGCTTGCTGGAAACCCAAAGTCTTCATTTGATCCAGGATATGTGATGTATATGCCATTCCGAAATGATCTATTAATCTGCTAATAAGTCGTTTCATAGCAGTTCTATCTATCACTTTATTGTGAAAGACCAGATCGACCCGTTCTGCCATAAGTACCCCCATATTCCGCTGAGTAGGATTCGACAATGGACCTGAGTCAGTGATTCGAAAACTTCCTTTCCTAAATTTTTATTTGCGCATAAATTCAGAAATTATGATACCAGTGAAATTGGAGAGACCTTAATTCCCACAGGTATGAATATCTCTAATTTCTTAGTTTAGATAGTATATGAGTAGGCCCGGCAAAATCCCTGTATGGCTTCTTCTATCTCTCGATAAAAAAAAATATGACCGACGGTGGTTCGAATGTATACACAGCCAATTTCTTTTTTTACACTTCCTACTATTAGATAGTGCTCATAAATCTCATGATAAGTGCCCGAAGATTCATATTGAACTTCGACGGGAACTTCTCTTGAACCAATGACACGTTGATCTAGTCGCCACCGGAGCCACAAA